AATATATCTAGGTATTTAGTACTTATTTTTTATAAATTTGGCATAAATAGTATATGTAAAATAGGGTTAGTGCTATATATAATTTAGGGCGGTTTATTAATATGTATATAATAATGGCTTTTATGTCCCTAGATTAATAAAATAAAGTATTAAGTTTGTAGGTTTTAATAATATATTTTGGTAAATTTAATTTAAAATGATAGTGTGCATAACTATAATATTATGCGCAAATTATGGGAGCGGAATTTTATCTCAGAAGATAGTTTTAATAAGAATGCTGGCTTTGGGCGTCGGTGGTGGGAGTTTAAATCTCTCTTTTCTGGGTAATTTTGCGTTGCTTTAAATTTGTGGGGCGGTTATCAAAAATAGGTGTTTAAGTGGCTGATCTGTATCTTAAATTGTCGGCTTGTATATTTGTAGATCTTTCTTGGTTTCAGGGGTTTGACAAGAAAACAGGATCTGTTAAGCGTAGGGGGGTAGGGGGGTTTGTCGAACATAAAACCAAAACACAGCAGGGTAATAGATAATAGTTATGCACTTGAGTTAAAATAATGTGATTCTTGAGTTATGTCTTATAATAGTTTAACTTACGTGTGTGTACAGGTAATAAATGTTCCACCTTAATATAGGTTTGTATTTGCACTCTGAAATGCCAAATGAAACGAAAAAGAAAAAAGGAGTACGTTATGCATATAAAAGAACGCCCGGCTTGGTGGGTAACGAGTCGTATGTACCACACCATTAATCAGATGCCAGGATAAATACAAGGAGGGGGGCCATACAGTTATGTTCCTGAAATAGGAACCAGATGCCAGAAATAGTTCACTCTGTGCTACCCCCACTATTATTGCCCTTGATTCTATCATGCATGATATACCCTTGCGTTAAACTGGTTGGTGGTCTCTTACTGCATTAAGGGTGTCGTATAAAATACTAGCTGGTCGCTGCGAGGAAAAATTTGTGGTCAATTTTTTGGGGATTAATCTATTTCCCGGGTGCGAACAATTTTCCTATAGTCTTAATAAAAATGCTTCTAGTATACCTTAGTGTATAGCACATGCTTTGTGTTTGAAGGAAAATATTGGTTATAATACATATATGTATAAGTACATCTATGTAATATTATGCATATTATGTACTAAACCATAACGGATGGTTTCTACCATATTTTAAATTTTGGCACTAGGGAGGAATTTAGCCTCCGATCTTCGGATTACAAGACCGATGCTTTATAAACTAAGCTACTAGGGCAAGCTTATTGTAGAGCTTTATTTTCCAGCCATCCTGCTAAGGGCAGGAGGACAAGAAATAATGCGAAGTATAATACTGATGCGATTTGTCCAATAATAATAAATGGGTGTTCGACGGGTATACCGCCAATCCATGTTAAAATTATTATGTCTGCTACCAGGGTTCAGAAGAGAAATTGGGTGATTGGGCGGAATGTTAGTCCTCGTTGTTTTGAGGTGTGGAGAAGCGGTACTACTATTAGTACCAGAATTGAGAATAATAAGGCAAGGACTCCCCCTAGTTTATTTGGAATCGATCGAAGGATGGCGTAGGCAAACAAGAAGTATCACTCTGGTTTAATATGTGGGGGAGTAACTAGGGGGTTTGCGGGGGTGAAGTTTTCTGGGTCTCCTAGTAGGTTTGGGGAAAATAATGATAGGGACGTTAGGGCAATAAGTAAAACTACAAACCCAAGAAGGTCTTTATATGTAAAGTATGGGTGGAATGAAATTTTATCTGCGTCCGAGTTTAACCCAACTGGGTTGTTTGAGCCAGTTTCGTGTAAAAACAATAGGTGAAGGATGGTTGCGGCAGTAATGATGAAAGGTAGTAGGAAGTGAAATGCGAAGAATCGTGTTAGTGTTGCATTGTCTACTGAAAAGCCACCTCAGATTCATTGGACTAGTGCGTCTCCTATATAGGGTACTGCAGATAATAGGTTTGTAATCACTGTCGCGCCCCAGAAGGACATTTGTCCTCATGGCAGTACATAACCGACAAAGGCTGTTATTATGACTAGTAGTAGGAGAATTACGCCAATGTTTCAGGTTTCTTTATACAGGTATGATCCATAATATAGGCCTCGAGCAATGTGTATATAAATACAAATGAAAAAGAATGATGCTCCATTTGCGTGTATGTTGCGGATTAGCCAGCCGTAGTTGACGTCTCGGCAGATGTGGGTTACTGATGAAAATGCGGTTGAAATGTCGGAGGTGTAGTGTATGGCTAAAAATAATCCGGTTAGGATTTGTGTAATTAAACACAATCCCAGGAGGGATCCAAAATTTCACCATGCTGAAATATTGGATGGTGTTGGTAAATCAACTAGTGCGTCGTTGGCGATTTTAATGAGGGGGTGCGTTTTTCGTAGGCTTGCCATTAGGAGAGGTTCTTGTAGTTGAGGTACAACGATGGTTCTTCAAGCCATTAGTCTCGGTTAAAATCTGAGTAAGAACTATGACTTTTTCTATGTTTTTGTTGTTGTTAGCTTTGGTTATGGGCTTAGTTGCTGTTGCTTCTAATCCTACGCCTTATTTTGCTGCGCTTGGGTTAGTGATTGCAGCTGGGGTTGGGTGTGGAGTTTTAGTGGGCCATGGGGGGTCCTTTTTATCACTAGTTCTTTTCTTGATTTATTTAGGCGGGATGCTTGTGGTTTTTGCTTATTCAGCAGCCTTGGCTGCTGAGCCTTTCCCAGAAGCTTGAGGGAGTCGTTCTGTATTAGGTTATGTTTTAGTTTATTTGCTCGGGGTTGGGTTGGTGGGGAGCTTTTTAGGGGGAGGTTGATATGAGGGTTCTTGGGTGGTTGTAGATGGTTTAAAAGAGTTTTCTGTTCTGCGGGGTGATGTTAGTGGTGTGGCTATAATATACTCATCTGGGGGCGGAATATTAGTTATTTGTGCTTGGGCATTGCTTTTAACTTTGTTGGTTGTATTAGAACTTACCCGGGGGTTGAGTCGTGGGGCCCTTCGGGTAATCTAAAAAAATCAAATGTAGATGAAGCAGGGAATATGAATTAGTAGAAGGATTTGCACGTATATTTTAGTGGATCCCCGTGCGGCTTCTTCTATAAGTTTTGCTATTAATTTCTGAGTTTCTGCCGTGCCTGGTAGTCCAGCATCATGGAGTCAATATTTTTCGACGGGGGCAGTAGCTGCTTTTCCTAGTTTAAGTCCTTGAAGTGGGAAAAATCGATTAATAATTGTAGAGAAGATGTCTATCAGGGCGGAGAAGTGGGTTCATATTGATGGGGTAGTTTTTGTTTGTTGATGGGTAACGTCGGCTATGATTATGGCTAAAATTAGGCCAATAATTGTTACCAGCAGGGCTGCTACTTTAATAGTTATTGGTATTGTTATGACTGGTATCTTGATTGGCATGAAGTTGAGTGTAATAATTAGCCCTGCAGCAATACTTCCTCAGGCGAGTCGTTTAATTGGTTTGATTACTAATGGATTGTTTTCGTTAATGGGGGATAAAGGAAGGAATCGTGGGGTTCCTATTATTACAAGGTATGTTAGTCGGAAGCTGTAAACTGCAGTGAATGTTGTAGCTAATAGTGTTAGGGCTAGGGCTCAGGAGTTTAAGTAGGAGGTGTTTAGGGCTTCAATAATTGCGTCTTTTGAAAAGAATCCTGCCAGATATGGTGTACCTGTTAAGGCTAAGTTGCCAATTGTAAGGCAGGTTGAGGTGACGGGTATAGTTTTAAATAGTCCTCCTATTTTTCGGATATCTTGTTCGTCATTTAAGCTATGGATAATTGAGCCTGAACATAAGAATAACATGGCCTTAAAAAAAGCGTGTGTGCAGATGTGAAAAAATGCTAGTTGTGGCTGATTAAGTCCAATTGTAACTATTATAAGTCCTAGTTGACTTGTTGTTGAAAAAGCTACAATTTTTTTAATGTCATTTTGGGTTAAAGCGCAGGTGGCTGCAAATAATGAGGTCAATGCTCCTAGGCAGAGGCAGGTTGTTAATGCTAACTCATTATTTTCCATGAGGGGGTGAAGGCGGATTAATAGAAAAATTCCTGCAACTACTATAGTACTTGAATGGAGTAGAGCAGAAACTGGTGTGGGGCCTTCTATAGCAGAGGGTAGTCATGGGTGTAGGCCAAATTGGGCTGATTTTCCTGTGGCTGCTAGGATGAGTCCTATAAGTGGGGTTGTTATATCAAGGTCTTTTGATAAGGTAAAAATTTGTTGAATTTCTAGGGAGTTAAGATTTATTGCGAATCAGACTATGGTTAAAATTAGTCCAATGTCGCCTACTCGGTTGTAAATGATGGCTTGTAGGGCTGCCGTGTTGGCGTCTGCTCGTGCATATCACCACCCGATTAGAAGAAATGATATAATTCCTACCCCCTCTCAGCCAATAAATAGTTGGAATATATTATTAGCTGTAACTAGAATAATTATGGCTATTAAAAACACGAGTAGGTACTTAAAGAAGCGGTTAATATTTGGGTCGGAGTGTATGTATCATAGTGCGAACTCTAGAATTGACCAGGTAACATATAGGGCAATCGGAATAAAAATTAGTGAATAGTGGTCAAATTTAAAGCTGATATTGATGTCAAATGTTTGAATATTTATTCAGTGTCAGTTTGTGAGGATGCTTTCTACACCTGGGTTTATATAAATTGTCAGTGGTAGAAGGCTAACAAAGAATGCTAGGGCAACGGCGGTTTTTGTTACCTTTGCTAGTTTCGATTTTTGCTGGTTGGGGTTTATTGTAGTTAATAGCGGATATACTAAGATAAGGAGGATCAAAAGCAAGGATGAGTGTATAATCAGAGACATCTTAGCTTTCACTTGGATTTGCACCAAGAGTTTTTGGTTCCTAAGACCAATGGATAAGCTATTATCCTTTAAAAGCTCAAGGGAGCCAAGGAGTTTAACCTTGGGAATAAGAATTAGCAGTGCTTATTGTTTTCTGTGCTTCCTTGGTAAGTAAGGGGATTTTAATCCCTATTTTTAGAATCACAATCTAATATTTTAATTAAATTATACTTACAGTAGCATCACCCTCATGTAATTTCTGGTTTTGTTACTAAAAGAATAATTGGGACTAGATGTAGAACTATTAGTAGATGTTCTCGGGTGTGGAATGGTTGAAGTCCTATGATATGGTTTGGTGCCGGGCCTCGTTGTGATATAAGGAACATATAAAGTGAATATCCAGCTGTAATTAACGTGCCTAATCCTGTAAGTAAAATGGTTCATGGAGATCAGTTGAATAAAGTCGTGATAATCACCAGCTCGCCTATTAAATTGGGTAGGGGTGGGAGTGCCATATTGGCGAGATTGGCAACAAACCATCAGACTGCGGTTAGTGGAAAAATTATTTGAAGTCCTCGGGCAAGGATTATGGTTCGGCTGTGGGTTCGTTCATATGCTGTGTTAGCTAGGCAAAACAGTGCGGAAGATGCTAATCCGTGAGCAATTATTAGGATAATTGCTCCTGAGAATCCTCATGGGGTTTGGATTAGGATTCCCCCTGCGACTAGTCCTATGTGGCTGACAGATGAGTAGGCAATTAGTGATTTTAGGTCTGTTTGTCGTAGACAAATTGAGCCAGTTATGATAATGCCTCATAGGGCTAAAACAATTAATGGGTAGGCTAGTTCTTTTGATAGTGGGTCTAATATAATCATTATTCGTATTATTCCATACCCTCCTAGTTTTAAGAGAACTGCTGCAAGTACTATAGATCCTGCTACTGGGGCTTCTACGTGTGCTTTTGGTAATCACAGGTGGACGCCATATAGGGGTATTTTAACTAAGAATGCGATAAGGCAGCCTGCTCATCATATCGCGTGGCCTCATGAGTTAAGTTGTAGTGGTTGTGAATATTGGAGAATTAGTATTGATAGTGTTCCTGTGGATTGTTGAAGGAGAAGTAAAGCGACTAGAAGTGGAAGAGATCCTGCTAGGGTATAAAATAGGAAGTAGGTCCCTGCGTTTAGGCGTTCAGTTTGGTTACCCCACCGGGTAATAATAACTAGGGTTGGAATAAGTGTAGCTTCAAATATAATATAAAATATAATAATCTCTGTGGCACCAAATGCTATAATTAGGAAGGTTTGTAGTGAGGCGAGGAGAGTAATATATAAGCGTTGTCGGTTAATGGGTTCGGGGTTAATATGGTTTTGACTAGCTAAAATTATTAGTGGTAATAGTCAGCATGATAGTACTAGAAGGGGGGTTGATAGCGGGTCTGCAGCTATGTATGTGTTGGAGTAGGCTCATCCGACTTCGGATGATCATATAATTCATGTTAGGCTAATGAACGCAATTAAAAGACTATGAGCTGTGGTGGTTGTCCATAGTCATTTTTGAGGGGTCAGTCAGATTGTTGGGAATAATAAGATTGTGGGAATTAGTACTTTTAGCATTGTAGAAGATTAAGACTCTGTAAATGATCAGTTCCGTGGGTGCGGGCTGTGGCTACTAGTAATGATAGACCTGCGCTAGCCTCGCAAGCAGAGAAGGCTAAGAGTAATACAGGGGCTGTGGAGAACCCCGTGGATTCAAATTGTAGGGCCCATAGGGCTAATGCGATGAATAGGGATAGTATTATTCCCTCTAGGCAGAGTAGTGCGGAGAGCAGGTGTATGCGGTTGAATGCTAGTCCTATTAATCCTAAAATAAATGCTGAGCTAAAGCTAAAATGTACGGGCGTCATAAGGGGGTCGTGGAGTTAAACCACGATTTTCTGAGCCGAAATCAGAGGTCTTGTCTTGGACTAACGCCCTATTCTGCTCATTCTAGGCCGCCTTGAGTTCATTCATAAATTAGTCCTAGTGTTAATAAAATTAGGACTGTTGTGGCCCAGAAAAATGTTTCGGTGGGATTGTGTAGTTGATCTCCTCAGGGTAGGGGGAGAAGAAGGGCAATTTCTAGGTCAAATAGTAGAAATAAAATTGCTACTAGGAAGAAGCGCAGGGAGAATGGTAAGCGAGCAGATCCCAGCGGATCAAATCCGCACTCGTAGGGGGATAGTTTTTCTGCATCAGGATTTATTTGTGGTAATCAAAAAGATACGATTGCCAGGATTGAGGATAGGGTTATTGTAATAATTAAAATGGTTATAATCAAATTCATTATCTTTCCTTGGGGTTTAACCAAGACTGTGTGATTGGAAGTCACTTGTACTAACTTAAATACTAGAAAGATTATGAGCCTCATCAGTAGATGGATACGTAAAGGAAGAGTCATACTACGTCAACAAAGTGTCAATATCAAGCAGCGGCTTCAAAGCCAAAGTGATGTTCTGATGTAAAGTGGTACTGGATTTGTCGGAGGAAACATACTGCTAGGAAGGATGATCCAATAATAACATGTAGTCCGTGGAATCCTGTAGCCACGAAGAATGTTGAGCCATAAACTCCGTCTGCAATTGTGAATGGTGCTTCGTAGTATTCTATGGCTTGAAGTGCAGTAAAATATAATCCCAGAATAATAGTTAATGCTAAGGATTGGATGGTTTGTTTTCGCTCCCCCTCCATAATGCTATGGTGGGCTCATGTTACCGTAACCCCCGATGCTAATAACACGGCTGTATTAAGGAGCGGTACTTCGAAGGGGTCTAGTGGGGTAATTCCTGTTGGGGGTCAGCATCCTCCTAGTTCTGGGGTTGGTGCTAAGCTTGAGTGATAAAAAGCTCAGAAGAATCCTAGGAAGAAGAATACTTCAGAGGTAATAAATAAAATTATTCCATATCGCAATCCCTTTTGTACTGGAGGTGTGTGGTGGCCCTGGAAGGTCCCTTCCCGAATGATGTCTCGTCATCATTGATATATTGTAAGGAGAAGAAGAATTATTCCAAGGGTTATTAGTGTCGTTGAGTGGAAATGAAATCAGATTGCTAAGCCGGATGTTATTAATAGAGCAGCGATGGCTCCGGTTAGGGGTCATGGGCTTGGGTCAACTATGTGGAAAGCATGTGCTTGGTGGGCCATTAGACGTTCTCTTGTAAATAAAGGCTTATAAGAAGGACAAAGACATAGGCCTGAATTATTGCAACTGCGACTTCTAGTAGTGTGAGCAGAAAAAGTACGGTGGCAGTTAAAATTGCCACTGTGGGTATTATGGGTATAAGAACAAATACGGCTGTGGCAATAAGTTGAATTAGCAGATGGCCAGCGGTGAGGTTGGCTGTAAGTCGGACTCCTAGGGCTAATGGTCGAATAAATAGGCTAATTGTTTCAATAATAATAAGTACTGGAATCAGGGGGATGGGTGTTCCTTCTGGTAGTAAGTGTCCTAAGGCAACTGTTGGTTTATTTCGTATACCAATAATAACTGTAGCAAGTCAAAGTGGTACGGCAAATCCCATATTGAGCGATAGTTGTGTTGTTGGGGTAAAAGTATATGGAAGTAGGCCCAGCATGTTGATCGTAATTAAGAAGATTATTAGGGAAGTTAATAAAAGTGCTCACTTATGTCCTCCTACATTTAAGGGCATTATTAATTGATTTGTAAATCGACTAATAAACCACCCTTGTAATGTAACGAGTCGGTTATTAACTCACCGAGATGATGGGGTTGGATAAAGGGCTCATGGTAGTGCGATTGCAATAGCAATTAGTGGGATTCCCAGGTATGAGGGGCTTGCAAATTGATCGAAGAAGCTTGTTATCATGGTCAGTCTCAGGATTCAGTTTTGTGTTTTTCAGCGCTCATAGGAGCTGGTTCATTTGGTGAAATGTGACTTAGAATTTTAGTTGGAATAATGATTAGGAAAATTAATCAGGAGAACATTAAAATTGTAAATCAGGGGTTGGGGTTTAATTGGGGCATTTCGCTAGGGGTGGTCGGAAATCACCAATCTTTGGCTTAAAAGGCCAATGCTATATCCCCTATTTAGCTTCCTAGCGAGGCGTCTTCTAGTATTAAAGAGGATCAGCTCTCGAAGTGCTTTAATGGGACTGCTTCTACTACAATTGGTATAAAGCTGTGGTTAGCACCGCAGATTTCAGAGCATTGTCCGTAGAATACGCCGGGTCGTGAAGCGATGAAGGCAGTTTGATTTAGTCGTCCTGGTACTGCGTCTATTTTTATACCTAAGGATGGGACAGTTCAGGAGTGTAATACATCTTCAGCGGATACAAGAACTCGAATTGGAGACTCTATTGGGACAACTATTCGATGATCAGTTTCTAGGAGTCGGAATTGTCCAGGGGTTAGGTCTTGGGTGGGTGTTATATAGGAATCAAAGCCTAGGTTTTCATAGTCTGTATACTCGTAGCTTCAGTATCATTGGTGTCCCATTGCTTTAATTGTAAGGTGTGGGTCATTAATTTCATCTATAAGATATAGAATTCGTAGGGATGGTAGGGCAATTAACACTAAAATAATGGCTGGTAAAATGGTTCATACAATTTCGATCTCTTGGGAATCTAGAATATATTTGTTAGTAAGCTTAGTTGAAACTATTGCAATAATAATATATAATACTAAAGTACTAATTAGGAATACAATTATTAGTGTGTGGTCATGGAAGTGTAGGAGTTCTTCTATAACGGGTGATGCTGCGTCTTGAAATCCTAGTTGTGCTGGATGTGCCATTAGGTTATAAATTAAGACATGCGGGTTATTAGTCCACGACTTCACCTTGACAAGGTGATATAATCTATTTTACTAATGTCTTTAGAAGGAGGTGACAGAGTGGTTATGTGGCTGGCTTGAAACCAGTATATGGGGGTTCAATTCCTCCCTTCCTCGTTAATTTGGTTGAATTTGGACGAATGCAGGTTCTTCATATGTGTGGTAGGGGGGAGGGCAGCCATGAAGTCATTCTACGTTTGTTATAGTTAATTCTACAGATAGAACCTCCCGTTTGGCGGTGAAGGCTTCTCATAGAATAAATAGGAATATAATTACTGCTACTAGGGAGATTAGTGACCCAATAGAGGATACTGTATTTCATAGTGCATAGGCATCTGGATAATCAGAATATCGTCGTGGCATGCCTGCTAGACCTAGGAAGTGTTGCGGGAAGAATGTGAGGTTTACTCCAATAAATATTACTCCGAAGTGAATCTTTGTTCAGGTGCTGTGTAGTGTGTACCCGGTAAATAGCGGGAATCAGTGCACAAAGGCTGCCATAATGGCAAATACGGCACCTATTGATAGTACATAATGGAAGTGTGCAACTACGTAGTATGTGTCATGGAGAACAATATCAAGTGATGAGTTGGATAAAACAATTCCTGTGAGTCCTCCTACTGTAAACAGGAAAATGAACCCAAGGGCTCATAGCATAGGAGTTTCTCATTTAATGGACCCTCCATGAAGTGTAGCTAATCAGCTAAACACTTTCACACCTGTGGGAATAGCAATGATTATCGTTGCGGATGTAAAATATGCGCGAGTGTCTACGTCTATTCCAACAGTAAACATGTGGTGGGCTCAGACAATAAATCCTAGGAGGCCAATAGCCATCATGGCTCAGACCATTCCTATATAGCCAAATGGTTCTTTTTTACCTGAGTAGTAGGCTACGACATGAGAAATAATACCAAATCCTGGGAGAATTAAAATATAAACTTCTGGGTGGCCAAAGAATCAGAATAGGTGTTGATAAAGAATTGGGTCTCCTCCTCCCGCCGGGTCAAAAAATGTGGTGTTAAGATTTCGATCTGTTAGAAGCATTGTGATCCCGGCAGCTAGCACTGGTAATGATAATAGAAGTAGTACGGCGGTTACAAGTACAGACCACACGAAGAGTGGTGTTTGATATTGGGAGATGGCTGGGGGTTTTATATTAATGGTTGTGGTAATAAAATTGATGGCCCCTAGAATTGATGACACCCCTGCTAGATGTAGTGAGAAAATTGTTAAGTCTACTGACGCTCCTGCATGGGCAAGGTTGCCTGCAAGGGGTGGGTAAACTGTTCATCCCGTTCCGGCCCCGGCTTCTACACCAGATGAGGCTAGTAATAATAGAAATGATGGGGGCAGTAGTCAGAAGCTTATATTATTTATTCGTGGGAATGCTATGTCTGGGGCCCCAATTATTAGTGGCACAAGTCAATTCCCAAACCCCCCGATTAGAATGGGCATAACTATAAAGAAAATTATTACAAAAGCGTGAGCAGTAACGATAACGTTGTAGATTTGGTCATCACCTAAGAGCGATCCAGGCTGGCTTAGCTCAGCCCGGATAAGAAGGCTTAGGGCAGTTCCTACTATACCAGCCCAAGCACCGAATACAAGATAGAGGGTGCCAATGTCTTTATGATTAGTGGAGAAGAATCAGCGTGTAATTGCCACAGGTAGGGTGGCCGAGTGTTTAGGCGGTGGGTTGTAGCCCCGAAGACAGAGGTTCTAATCCTCTCCCTACCAGAGCCCCGTGGTGAAGAAATACGTCGGATTGCAAATCCGAAGGTGTAGGTTAATACCTTCCGGGGCTTTCCCGCCGTTTTTTTCCTGCAACGGCGGGAAAGTAGGTGGATGCTCGCTGGTTTGAGCACTTAGCTGTTAACTAAGAGTTTGTAGGATCGAGGCCTTCCCATCTAGTAAGGTCTTAGTTTAATAAAAATGTCTGAGTTGCATTCAGGAAATGTAAGTTAATATCTTGCAGATCTTATCAGGGACTAGAAGATTTTCACTTCTACTTAGAGCTTTGAAGGCTTTTGGTCTAATATTATCCTAAGTCCCTAGGTAACCAGTGTTAAGATAGCTGGGGTTATTGGTAGCAGGCCCAGTGAAGCAACGGTAGATAGGGTTAGTAGTAGGGAAGTTTGGGTTGTTTTGGTTCGTCATGGGGTTGTTGAATTAATAATATTGGGGGAAATAGTTAATGCTATTACGTAGCATAGTCGTAAATAAAAATATAGGCTGATTAAGGCTGTTAGGGCTATGGCTGTGGCAATAATAGGAAGGTCTTGTTTTGTTAATTCTTGCAGAATCAACCATTTTGGTAGGAAGCCTGTGAGTGGGGGGAGGCCCCCTAGTGATAGTAATATTAAGGTGGCGGTTGATGTTAAGATTGGGTTTTTTGATCAGGTTGTTGAAAGTATATTAATTTTAGTGGCAGATAGCATTTTAAGGGTGAGGAATGCTGCGGATGTTATAATAATATATGTTCCTAGTGCAATTAGGGTTAATTGGGGGGTATATTGTACAATAATAATTATTCACCCCATATGTGCAATCGAGGAATAGGCTAGAATTTTCCGCAATTGGGTTTGATTTAGTCCTCCTCATCCCCCCACTAATGCAGATGTAGCCCCTAGTAGGGTTAGTATTATAGGGTCGATAATTTGGGCTGTTTGAACAATGAGTGCGAATGGGGCAAGTTTTTGTCAGGTAGATAGGATTAGTCCTGTTGTTAGGTTTAATCCTTGCAGAACTTCTGGTAGTCAGAAGTGTACTGGTGCTAGTCCAATTTTGAATGCTAAGGCAATTATTAATATAGTACTGGCAATAGGATTTGATAGGTTGTTGATGTTTCATTCTCCTGTTATTCAGGCGTTTGTTGTGCTTGCAAACAGAATTATTGCTGCTGCGGTGGCTTGGATTAGGAAATATTTTGTGGTTGCTTCCACTGCACGTGGGTGGTGGTGTTGTGCTATTAGTGGTAAAATTGCTAGGGTATTGATCTCTAGGCCCATTCAAGCTAGTAGTCAGTGGGAGCTGGCGAAAGTTAGGGTGGTTCCTAGTCCTAGGCTAGACAATAGAGTTGTGAGTACGTATGGATTCATTGGTGGGGGAGGGGGTTTAACCTTCATTTTCGGGGTATGGGCCCGAAAGCTTTTTTAGCTGACCCCGCCTAGGAAGTGGTGTAAAGGAAGCACCGAGAGTTTTGATCTCTTGAGTATAGGTTCAAATCCTTTCTTTCTAAGAACTGAGGGGATTTTAACCCCTGTAAATCACTCTATCAAAGTGGCCCTTGGGTGCTCAGGCACAGTTCTTTGGTTATAGTTGGGGGGGTAGTCCTGCCAATGCAATAGGCAGGGCGGTATGCCATAGCACGAAGGCAAGTGTTAGGGGGAGGAAATTTTTTCAAACTAGGTGTATCAATTGATCATATCGGAATCGTGGATAGGAGGCTCGTACCCATAAAAATAGGATTGATAGTAGTGCAGCTTTAGTTATAAGATTAATTGTTGTAAGTTCTGGAATATTCGTGAAATGTGAGGCACCTAAAAATAGTACAGCTGATAGGGTATTTATTAATAAAATATTAGCGTACTCGGCTAAGAAAAATAGGGCGAAGGGTCCTCCTGCATATTCTACGTTGAAACCAGATACTAATTCTGACTCACCTTCTGTGAGGTCAAATGGTGCCCGATTTGTTTCAGCTAGTGTTGAAATGTATCATATTGCGGCTAAGGGTCAAGCTGGGATTAATAATCAGATGCTTTCTTGGGTAGTATTAAACGTTTGTAGGTTATACCCCCCGGAGAAGATAATTACTGAAAGGAGAATAAGTCCGAGGCTTACTTCGTATGAAATTGTTTGGGCTACAGCCCGTAGGGCTCCAATTAATGCATACTTTGAGTTTGATGCTCAGCCTGATCCTAGAATTGAGTATACTGCGAGGCTGGATAAGGCTAAAATAAACAGGATTCCTAGGTTGAGATCAGTTACTGGGTGGGGTATAGGTATTGGTGCTCATAAAATTATGGCTAGGGTGAGTGCTAATATTGGGGTAGCTAAAAATAGGAATGGGGATGATGTGGATGGGCGGACCGGCTCCTTAATAAATAGTTTTAACCCATCGGCGATGGGTTGTAGTAGTCCGTAAGGTCCTACTACATTAGGCCCTTTTCGTAATTGTATATATCCCAGTACCTTTCGTTCAAGTAATGTTAGGAAAGCCACCGCTAAGAGAACGGGTACAATGTATGCTAGGGGATTAATTAAATGAACTATTAGGGTGTTTATCATAAACTGGGGAGAGGATTTGAACCTCTGGTTAAAAGGGCTTAGACCTTTTGCAATTTACCATGCTCTGCCACCCCAATATATCCTTATTTTGGCTAGTTAGGGTTTTGGCCCTCCCTTTATTTTATTTATTTGTTTTCATAAATTAGGGGTGGGGCGTACCTTAAGTATGGGCCCCTCTTTTCCAATCCTTTCGTACTAGGAAAAGTAGCGCTACAGATAGAAACTGACCTGGATTGCTCCGGTCTGAACTCAGATCACGTAGGACTTTAATCGTTGAACAAACGAACCCTTAATAGCGGCTGCACCATTAGGATGTCCTGATCCAACATCGAGGTCGTAAACCCCCTCGTCGATATGGACTCTGGGAGAGGATTGCGCTGTTATCCCTAGGGTAACTTGGTTCGTTGATCGGTCTTATGTCCGGATCATTTTTGGTCAGATATTCTGCGGCTTAGAGATGTCTCTCTTGGTTTCAGGAAAATTATCCCAGTCCACTTGGAGGTTTAGTTTTACTCCGTGGTCGCCCCAACCGAAGGTAAAGTTTTATATTCCACAAGGTTTACTATTTTTATTGAGTTGCTTGACGTGGTTAAATCTTGTACCTTAAGCTCCAAAGGGTCTTCTCGTCTTGTATTATTATACCCGCTTCTGCACGGGTAGATCAATTTCACTGACTTGAAGGGGGAGACAGTTAAGCCTTCGTTTGGCCATTCATACAGGTCTCTATTTAAAAGACAAGTGATTGCGCTACCTTTGCACGGTCAAAATACCGCGGCCGTTGAACTTGTAGTCACTGGGCAGGTTGGACCTCCTATACATGATGCATTGCAGGAGGCGATGTTTTTGGTAAACAGGCGGGGCTTGTGTTTGCCGAGTTCCTTCCCTTTCTTTTAGTCTTTCCCTTGAGTAGCACTCCAGTGTGGGGGTAACGATTATTGGGTTGCGGGTTTTTCTTGTTTTTTTTGTGGTCCGCATTACTCTCTTGAGTTGAGTTCGTTAGTTGTCAATGGCTAGTCCGATTTGGCTTACACTTGTGCTGGGAGAAGAGTGGGTCTTCTTGTTACTCATTTTAGCATAATTTCTCCCATGTGGGCATGGGTTAACCTAATAGTATTTAGGGGAGTAAGATTTTTTATCTGAATAATAAATTTCTTCCTGTCTGAGCTTTAACGCTTTCTGTTTAGGTGGCTGCTTTTAGGCCCACTAGAACAGCATATTTTATGTATTATGATCTTTATCCTCCTGGTAAGGTTGTATCCTTTGTTTAAGGGGCTGTACCCCCTTAAACTAACTCTCATGTCTTTCTCTTAATATTTTAGTGTATTTGTTTGATTTGAGGTGTGCGAGGCTGAACTTCTATTCATTTCTTAGGTAACCAGCTATCACCAGGTTCGGTAGGTCTGTCACTTCTACCCAGAGTTCTTCCCACTCTTTTGCCACAGAGACGGGTTGGCCCTAATAGGCTGTCTCGGGGTAGCTCACCTGGTTTCGGGGTTTCAAACTAAAGGTCTCTTTGCTTGTTTTTACTGGCTAAATCATGATGCAAAAGGTACAGGGTTTAGTCTTTGCTTTTTATTGCTTATATGAGTTATTTCATTTCTCTTTCAGCTTTCCCTTGCGGTACTGTCTCTATTGCTTCTGTTTGAACCTTTTCTGTCTCCCATACTCAGGTAAAAGAATGGTTTAGTTTTTGGTGTTTGGTTTATTTTATTTTATTTATGTTGTTTAATTACTTTGGTGGGTGAGCTAGCTGTTTGGCTCAGGGTGATCCAGTTTTCATGGATGTCTTCTCGGTGTAAGTGAGATGCTTAAATAACTCAGCCACACCCTGGGTTTAATCCAAGTGCACCTTCCGGTACACTTACCGTGTTACGACTTGCCTCCCCTTGTCAGTGCTATTTTATTAGTTATTTTTGATGCATTTTGACAGGGGAGAGTGACGGGCGGTGTGTGCGCGTCTCAGAGCCAGGTTCAAAGGGACGCTCTATTTCCCCTTTACTTCTAAATCCTCCTTCAAGCACTATTTCATGGTGCATGTCCGTAATATTCTGTAATAGAAAATGTAGCCCATTTCTTTCCACTCCATACGCTACACCTCGACCTGACGTTCTGGGTTGTGCCCATTTTGCTTACTTTTATTACCTTCACAGGGTAAGCTGACGACGGCGGTATATAGGCTGATATAACTAAGAGTGGTGAGGTTTAACGGGGGTTATCGGTTATAGAACAGGCTCCTCTAGGGGGTCTGAGACACCGTCAAGTCCTTTGGGTTTTAAGCTAATGCTTGTAGTACCCTGGCGGACATCTAATTGTAGTTGGATGTCTAAGTTTACGGCTAAGCATAGTAGGGTATCTAATCCTAGTTTGTTTCTTAGCTTTCGTGGGGTCAGGTGGGGTTAAAGCTACTTTCGTATTAGGGCTTCAGACATCTAGAAGCGTATGACGGCCAAAGGGCCATTTGGCTTTATTTGTTGTTTATCCTTAACCACCCTTTACGCCGTTAAAATTATCAACTGGGGCCTCTCGTCTAACCGCGGTGGCTGGCACGAGTTTTACCGGCCCTACTTAACGCTAACTGAGTCAAGCTTTCACTCATGGCTTAATGTTTATCACTGCTGAATTCCCTTGGGGGTGTGGCTGGGCTAGGCGTCTTGGGCTAATTTTTGTGCCTGATGCCTGCTCCTCTTCTCCGGGCGGGGGACTGAGGGCGTGCTCACCGGGTTGCGGAGACTTGCATGTGTAAGTTGTGTTAGAGCTGATAATAAGGTCGGGACCATGCCTTTGTGCATACGGAGTTTTTAAAGACCCATCTTAGCATCTTCAGTGCTATGCTTTATATTAAGCTACGCGAGC